TTGCTGCTTCGATTTATGGGCTTTAGTATATACTATATCAGAACAAAAGTGATTCAATTACTACTATTAGAATGATATTCTATATTCAAATCAGTTGGATACCGGAAAAAGAAACGGATTCGGGATTTGATCTGTTCGCCGAGATAAATATAGAATAATAAGAAACAGTACAACGTTGATTTTTTCTTACTTAACCCCTTATTGGGATTTCATTGTAAAAAGAATTTGCCGAGAAACGAAAGAGAAACTTTGACCGATTCTCTTATTATTACTAGAATTTACTAGAATTCGTAAAATATGCTTGGAAAGCGGGTTATATATTTATTATATATATATATATATTTAGTTGTATTTATTAAACATATGTAGCTATCTTCTATATATCCCTATATAACCGTCTCCCCGTTTATTCTTTTAGTACAGTTCTATTCGGGTCAGCGCGGGCGGTGGTCTATCCAAATTTAGACTTTTTTTGTCAATCGATTCAATGATGAAGTACGATATTTTCTGAGAATTCCCTATCAGCATCATATATTCTATTTGAATATCCGATTCTCTATCTGGGTAAGTTCTGTTCTGGTTCCGGGGTTTCCTTTACATATATAAATATTTTTATATATAATTCTTAATTTAATTATATAAATTCTCGAAATTGAAAAAATGGAAATTAAGAAAGATTTTTTGATTGAAAAGAATCCATAATAATTCGTTATTCTTTTTACTTTCTTATGTCATTGGGGAAACATAACTTTAGATCCAAATCTAAAAAGAATTCATGAATTCGCATTCAAGTCACAAGTCAATAGTTAATGGTTCAAATTCTTTATGAATTTTTTTGTGAAGGAAAGTTAACGTTTTCCCTTTCAATAGAAAGGATAGGGGAAGTTTTTAGGTATTGCGTATTTTGCGATACTATACAATCAATCGAAGGGGTGGGTCAAAAAGGGGGTAATATTGTCATATAGTTTTTTTGGCGACATGGCCGAGCGGTAAGGCGGAGGACTGCAAATCCTTTTTTCCCCAGTTCAAATCTGGGTGTCGCCTGGTCAATAAAAGACCTGAAATGCCTTGTTTTTTTTATATAACTCACTGAAATATTCCCCAGCAGAGGGGGAGTAGGGGGCTGTTGATACGCACTTGAGTCAAAGCATATGAAGATTCTCGAAAGATCTGTAACCTTTTGTGTCTAGGATTCAAAAAAGATTTTAGTACTATGAAGGGAGTCCAGAAGTCTTGATAGCCCTTACACTACTAATGGAGTGTTTACTAACTAGGCCTTGAATTAGATTGGATAACTAAGGGCGAGTCAGCATGCACTAACAGTTCGACTTCCCTGTCCGTCCATAGGGGTCGTTGCATATTTTGCTTGTACTTCATCTTTCCCAATTTTATTTTACTAGAAATCATAATGATAAGAAATTTTATTTATTATTAAGTGCATTTATTGAATTGGTTCGTTAAATAAAAAATTGGGGGTAAGAATCCCCTTTTGACTATGCACCCTGGATTTCACTATTATTAGTGAACAAGAATGGAATAATTCCTTCAGATTCATATAGATAGGGGACATAATTCACATGGATATAGTAAGTCTCGCTTGGGCTGCTTTAATGGTAGTCTTTACATTTTCCCTTTCACTTGTCGTATGGGGGAGAAGTGGACTCTAGAAGTACTATTAATGTAATTGCGGTAAGGAATCAAACTTTCTAAATTGGTTTATAGATCATTCTACAAAGCGTTTTGTTTGAACTTTCACTATAAAAAAAAATTCTAATGTAAATCAAACAGATATTTCAATGATTCCCACGTTTGTATTTCGAAAGGAGATACGTATGGTAAGAAATTTTCATTTTCCTAAATGCTATATTTCACCGAAGGGCTCTTATCTATCAGACTTTCTTATCAGACTTCTTATATAGGGACAATGAGGAACAACAGGCCACTTCTTATTATTTGTTATTTGTTTACCTATTTAAAGAAAAAGGCGTCCTGTTATTAATATTAGGGGGGTGTGTACTTTCTGGGGTAAAGAACATCTACATAGTGGTTCTTCAACAAGATACTACGCATAAGAAAATCTTGCTCCCGGCGAGTCACATATTGTGTACTCGCCGCTTTCTTTATTGTTGTAGAAATTGTATTTAGGCTTTATCGACATCGACTCATTTCATATCACGCTCAAGCGTTACAAATAAAATGGGTAGGGTTTACTACTCCTTTTCTAAATTGGAAGAAGTTCCCATACTCCTTTCTGTTAGCAATTCAATCAAATACTTTTTTTGAGTGCTAAAAAAAGATTACTGTCTTTTATTTTTTTCTATAGATACTGGGATTTCGATTTGAAATAATCAGAAATATCGGAATTCACGCCGTAAAAGTAAGAGTTACCTCCCCTTTTTTATTATTTCGGATTGATCGGAATCAATACAAATCCATAAAATGGATGTAGCAAAGAAAGATAACCGGGTCCCTATGTATAGATAGATAGAATTCTATCGAT